CCGCTACAATGCGATTATTATATACAAAAGGGCCTTTTGTCGAACAGGGGAATTAGGCGTGATCAAGATAGGATCATAAAAAAATCATGAAAATTAGAGTGTTGACATTTTTCGTGGGGGATTAAAATTTAATAAAATTTATAAAAAGAAAAGAGGGTTCATTTAAATAACTAAATAACAAGTTCTATCTTTTCTTTTGCTGGAGGAGTTTTGATAGATACGGTTTGCCAAAAATACCGAAATCATAACAAAAATGCATTGTGTAAAAATCCATAGTTTCTTTTTTTATTCCAGTAAGAATAAGGTTGGCAAGGAAATAAAAAAGGAAGAAAGAATAATAAGAAATGACACTTTGATTTTCTATTATATAATAAGAATGAAAATATTCTTTCGTCTTTTTGTTGTTGCTTTAATAGCAAACCTTTTTGGTTTCAAATCAGATAAATTGTTTTAGCTAGGATTCGTTGGAACAAAAAAGGCCCGGCTAGGTAGTGACCAGGCCAGGCCACGGGAGTAAAAAAGGGGCCTTTCGAACAAAATCAAAGCAAAAAGGTCCTCTTTTTTTTTTTTCTTTCTATTTTTTTCTTTCTATTGAATCCTTCGAGTCCTTACTTGATCTAAAAGGAATTGCTAATAAAAGTTGTAGATATATAATATAGATAAAGACAGAGAAAGAAAGATTTTTTCAATCCTTATTTCATGTGTAATGTAAGATAATAATTATCTTTTTCAATTGGGAGAGATGGCTGAGTGGACTAAAGCGGCGGATTGCTAATCCGTTGTACGAGTTATTCGTACCGAGGGTTCGAATCCCTCTCTTTCCGTTTTTGTTGATGACTTAATATTTGATTTCTCTTTCAAATTTCGCCAATCCTTTTATTTTTTCTTAGTTAAACATGTCGAATAGATAAAAAACCCTAAGAAAATTTAAAAACCAAGCAAGGAAAACGAAAAACCTCCTTTTATTCTTCACGTCCAGGATTACGCCCCGGATCATTAGATAGGAATCCAAAGATAAAGAGAGAAACAAAGAATATCACTACTGTGTAAACGAAAAGTTTGAGAGTAAGCATTACACAATCTCCAAGATCTTTTTTTGGAAAAAAAAACGAGAAAAGAGAATAGATCCTCCATTTTTATTTTATACCAAATATTTTGACACCAAGAAATGAAGTGCTTTCTAGAAACAGAAAAAAATTTCAGAAATTCAAATTCAGTTATACTAAGAGTCTTTCATTACCAAAAATTTCTTTCATACCCCCAAATTCTATATTGTGGGGGACCCTAACCCCAATATTCTTTCACTGGAAAAGGTCGGAATGGGGGATATGGGGTGAGCCAGATTTGGATTTATCGCGGCTATCCAAGACTTTCAATGTTTGAATCGAAGGTTCATACTGTAAGACTTATTTGATTTTATGTATTGTTAGAATTTTTTCTCGAATAAATCATGAATTTTCTAGGATGGTATTAAAAATTTCATCGAAAACTTACAGCAGCTTGCCAAACAAAGGCTAAGAGAAAAAAGAACAAAGGTATGACTGGCATAAGATCTACGATTGGATTCAAAAAAGCATAGGCCTCGGGCAATTTGGCGAAGAAAAGACTACTCGAATAAAGGGCAGAATTAAGACAGATACAGATCAAACTAAAGATATTAAGCATAACAGACATTTTGTTCTTGGAGATAATTGCATTTTGATTGAGTTATTGATATAAGGAAAAATGAAGTTAAAGTACGGTAGACAAAAAATCCTTCTTTTTCTTTGAACGCACCCAATCAAAAATCTCCCAATTCTCAAAGGAGAATAGAAGAAATCATACTTTCATAGAATATCTTAATTGAATTCTATGTAATGATCAATGAATTCGATTAAATTCTCTATCTACACGTGTTAAAATCCTAGCAAGAATCTAATCTGTTTTATAAAGATTTTCTATAGATATTTGGACTGGAATTGACCAAAACCCAATACTAACATTATTCTTTATTATTGTCGAATAGAAATTTAAATGGGGCGTGGCCAAGTGGTAAGGCAACGGGTTTTGGTCCCGCTATTCGGAGGTTCGAATCCTTCCGTCCCAGGACATATCCATTCTATCAGAGGAAAAGTTGCTTTTGTAAATAACGTTCTGCTTAAAGGCCTAATATTGGATAGAATGTGATTCTTGTTTCTTTTCTGATTTTGAATGATTCTTCTCTGAATCATATCTTTTTTTCACAAACTGAACTAACTGAATCGAGTTCAAATTATATGCAGATATAACTGAATATATTTTTTTGTGATCCAGGTACGATGGGAACATAGGTCACATTTTTTTGAATTCAAAAAAAGTTAAAGTAGGGCGGGCTTTTCATCATATGTGCATTCCCTTCATATTGAAGGAAGTTAGTTACTTAGAAAAACCTGAAAAACCTTACGTCTCATATCTATTTGAATTTTCAACGATCCGTTTTGAATCGCAATAAGAAAGAACCTACCTTCCTTATCTCTTATTCCCTATCCATTAAACTTAAATGAGGCAGCCCAATTATTAGGTTAGGACCTCTGAATTCTAAACAAGAGACAAGAGGGGGGGGGGGGGAAGTAGATAGGTCTTAATCAGCAACGGGAGATATTCATTTAAATATTTGTGTCTGTCCGAATCTCATTAACAACGAATCAAGTTACATATGTAACCGATGTTTTTTTGACCTTTTTGGGTATTTCGTGTTTGGCTCTAATGAATAATTGTAAATCTATGTAACGATTGATACTGGGTAATTCATATATTTTAGTCAATTTATGCCAAGATTGCAGAAAGATTACTTAATCCCAGGTTAAAAAAAAATACATATAAAATGAGGAAATGCTTAGTTTAACTTAATATGTAATATATATGTATTTTTTTTATTCAATTTCGTTCTATTTTAGTGACACCGTTCAGTGACAACAGCCTTTCCATTTTTGTGAAAAAGAAATAGAATCCCTTAAATATTGAAATATTTAATATAGAATATCCATAACAGTGATAGTTGTTCAATCTATCTGATAGATACGAAAAACCCCTACTCGTTCATCTGATTAATAAAATAAGAATCGAACGAATAGGGACCTAAATCTTCTCTTATATCAGTCTTTTTTATCCATCTCACGAAAAAAATGGGGTTTCTTGTTCAATCTATTTATCGTCTTTAAATCATTGATGATTCAATTCGAAAAGAAAGAGATATTTCTCTTTTTTTATGATGATCCAGTGTAGTCTTTACTCTAAAACTTTATTCCAATAATGATGTCGAAATAGGAAACTTTTTTGATTATAAAAATTTTGAATGATTCCTTATGAGTTGAATCTTTGGTATTCAAAGAAGTCGGAGATGGGTCAATCTCTTCTATTGAGTCACTTGAAGATGCAGGGTTAAAAAGAATTCATTTATTCGTGTTATTTCTGTTAGTTATGTTATTTCTGTTAGTTATGTTATTTCTGTTAGTTTGTTTTTTTATAAAAAAAGTTGCATTTATACAATAAAAGGTGGGGTCTTGCTAAGATTTCTTCAGAAAAATCTTTACCATCCATGTATAGAAGAAAAAGGTATAGATTAATATGTTTATGTACCGACTGAACCAATGACTATTCATGATTCCATAATTGAATCAATTCCATACTGGCTCCAAATTAGAGGAATGTTATGGTAAAACTTCGTTTGAAACGATGTGGTAGAAAGCAACGTGCGACTTGAAGGACACGATCCGGTGTGGATTCTTATTCTTACATCCGCCATTTTATATAGGAATGAAGGTGCTCTTGGCCCGACATCATTTGTTCTGTTCCACTAGAACCCCTCTTTTTGTTGGGTTGTAATGGAAATAGTACATGATGGAGCTCGAGTAGTAAAGTATTGATGCAGCTTTCAGGGGCAAGGATCTAGGGTTAATGCCAATCAATAAATTGGAACAACTTCGTAAGTATATCATCAATATAAAAATCGAAAGGATCCGATTCGGGCAAGTTTTCAATTCAAAAGGAAATTTTGTTGGAATTGATAAAACTCTTTCGATTCAAAGTGTATCGCGGGGAATCAACCATTCGTATGATTCTTTGATAGAAAGAAATCACAAAAGGGGTATGTTGCTGCCATTTTGTTGGAAGGATTAAGAAGCACCGAAGTAATGTCTAAACCCAATGATTTAAAACAAAGAAAAAGGATCCCAGAACAAGGAAACGCCGTTTCCATTGTCTCAATAACTGGATCAGAATAAAGAATCCAAATCAAAATAGATGATTGTATTTTAAACGAGACAAACAAAAGGGGGGTTAAAGACCATTCAATAAATGAAATAAATTGCTTAAAGATTTGATTTTCTTTTGAGCTATTTGAGAATTATCCAACTTGAGTTATGAGTACAAATGATTTTTTCTTTTTTTTTCAGGAAGAACGAAGAAATAAATGAGTGAAATCCTAGTCTAATTTATTTTATCAACCCTTTTGCCATTCATTAGAATTCTATACATAGACATAACCTCGAATCATTTTTTCTCGAGCCGTACGAGGAGAAAACTTCCTATACGTTTCTAGGGGGGGGTCTTGTTCATTTACTTACATCTATCCCAATGAGCCGTCTATCGAATCGTTGCAATTGATGTTCGATCCCGAAGAGAAGGAAGAGATCTTCGGAAAGTGGGTTTTTATGATCCGATAAAGAATCAAAGTTGTTTAAATGTCCCCGCTATTCTATATTTCCTTGAAAAAGGCGCTCAGCCTACAGGAACTGTTCGGGATATTTTAAAGAAGGCGGAGGTTTTTAAGTAACTTTGCCCTAATCAAAATCAAACGAAATTCAATTAAGGAAATAAAAGGCAGGGATTCGTATAAAATTTTGTATAACTTTTCTATACTTTGTTTTTTATTTCCCCCCCTTTTTGCGCTCTATTCGTATGTATTTATCATTGCTTCTATAGAATCTAATATTTTATAACGACAAAACCCCAGTTGGTTGATCCTAGAAATGTAAAATTCT